GCCAGCGTAGCTTAACTAAAGCATAACACTGAAGATGTTAAGATGGGCCCTAGAAAGCCCCGCAAGCACAAAGGCTTGGTCCTGACTTTACTAACAACTTTAGCTTAACTTACACATGCAAGTATCCGCACCCCTGTGAGAATGCCCCACAGTTCCCTGCCCGGGAACAAGGAGCTGGTATCAGGCATCTCAACTGAAGCCCAAGACACCTTGCTTAGCCACACCCTCAAGGGACCTCAGCAGTGATAGACATTAAGCCATAAGTGAAAACTTGACTTAGTCACAGCTAAGAGGGCCGGTAAAACTCGTGCCAGCCACCGCGGTTATACGAGAGGCCCGAGTTGTTAGTCCTCGGCGTAAAGAGTGGTTAGGAACAACCCAAGTACTAAAGCCAAACACCTTCAAAGCTGTTATACGCTCTCGAAGGCAAGAAGTTCAACAACGAAAGTGGCTTTAAATTTTCCGAACCCACGAAAGCTATGGTACAAACTGGGATTAGATACCCCACTATGCCTAGCCGTAAACATCGACAGCAAACTACATATGTTGTCCGCCCGGGAACTACGAGCATTAGCTTAAAACCCAAAGGACTTGGCGGTGCTTTAGATCCACCTAGAGGAGCCTGTTCTAGAACCGATAACCCCCGTTCAACCTCACCCTTCCTTGTTTCTCCCGCCTATATACCACCGCCGTCAGCTTACCCTGTGAAGGTCTAACAGTAAGCAAAATTGGCACAGCCCAAAACGTCAGGTCGAGGTGTAGCGTATGGAAGGGGAAGAAATGGGCTACATTCCCTCCCCCAGGGAATTACGGACGATGCATTGAAATATGCATCCGAAGGAGGATTTAGCAGTAAGTGAAAAATAGAGTGTCTCACTGAAATTGGCCCTGAAGCGCGCACACACCGCCCGTCACTCTCCCCGAGCTACCACACAGCCCCTTAATTTAAACCATTAAAACTGCAAAGGGGAGGCAAGTCGTAACATGGTAAGTGTACCGGAAGGTGCACTTGGAAAAATCAGAGTATGGCTAAGTTAGAAAAGCATCTCCCTTACACTGAGAAGTCATCCGTGCAAATCGGATTACCCTGACGCTTAAAAGCTAGCCCCCTCCCCAAAAAGCAACCCCTACCTGTTTATAACCCCTAATAGCACTAAAATCTTTAAAACAAACCATTTTCCTCCCCCAGTATAGGCGATAGAAAAGGATCTACGGAGCCATAGAGAAAGTACCGCAAGGGAACGCTGAAAGAGAAATGAAACAACCCAGTAAAGCTTAGAGAAGCAGAGATAAGATCTCGTACCTTTTGCATCATGATTTAGCCAGTAAACCTAGGCAAAAAGCGTTTTAGTCTGGGCCCCCGAAACTAAGTGAGCTACTCCGAGACAGCCTATAAATAGGGCACACCCGTCTCTGTGGCAAAAGAGTGGGAAGAGCTCTGAGTAGAGGTGACAAACCTACCGAACTTAGTGATAGCTGGTTGCCCGGGAATTGGATAGAAGTTCAGCTTCCTGGTTTCTCCCTTCGCCCTTATTTTTACCCCACCCGATATTTGAGAAGCCAAGAAAGTTATTCAAAGGAGGTACAGCTCCTTTGACGCAAGAAACAACTTTTTCAGGAGGATAAAGATCATACTCCCACTAAAGGTCGAATGTTTAGGTGGGCTTAAAAGCAGCCATCCTAACAGAAAGCGTTAAAGCTCAAACATTGCTAAACCTATATATACCGATAACCCCCTCTCAATCCCCTATAATTACCGAGCCGTCCTATGCCACCATAGGAGTGACTATGCTAGAACGAGTAATAAGAGAATAAAGATTCTCTCCGCGCATGAGTGTACATCGGAACGAACCCCAACCGAGCCCTAACGGACCCTAGACAAGAGGGTACTGAACTATAAATAAAACAACTAGAAAACCCCCCAACAAACCCCCGTTAACCCCACACTGGAATGCTTAATAGGAAAGACTAAAAGAAAAAGAAGGAACTCGGCAAACACACCCAAGCCTCGCCTGTTTACCAAAAACATCGCCTCTTGCAAAACTAATGAATAAGAGGTCCCGCCTGCCCTGTGACTATAAGTTTAACGGCCGCGGTATTTTGACCGTGCGAAGGTAGCGCAATCACTTGTCTTTTAAATGGAGACCTGTATGAATGGCACGACGAGGGCTTAACTGTCTCCTTTTTCCAGTCAATGAAACTGATCTCCCCGTGCAGAAGCGGGGATAATCCCATAAGACGAGAAGACCCTATGGAGCTTCAGACACTAAAGCAGATCATGTTAAACACCCCGACCCCATCGGACCAAACCAAATGACCTCCTGCCCTAATGTCTTTGGTTGGGGCGACCGCGGGGAAATAAAAAACCCCCATGTGGACTGAGAGCACCCCTCTTACACCCCAGAGTTACCACTCTAATAAACAGAACTTCTGACCTATCTGATCCGGCAACGCCGATCAACGGACCGAGTTACCCTAGGGATAACAGCGCAATCCTCTTTTAGAGCCCATATCGACAAGAGGGTTTACGACCTCGATGTTGGATCAGGACATCCTAATGGTGCAGCCGCTATTAAGGGTTCGTTTGTTCAACGATTAAAGTCCTACGTGATCTGAGTTCAGACCGGAGCAATCCAGGTCAGTTTCTATCTATGACATGATCTTTTCTAGTACGAAAGGACCGAAAAGAAGGGGCCCATGCTTTAAGTACGCCTCTCCCCCACCTAATGAAGACAACTAAATTAGACCAAGGGGCATACACCCCCGCCTAAGATAATGGCATGTTAAGGTGGCAGAGCCCGGCAATTGCAAAAGACCTAAGCCCTTTCCACAGGGGTTCAATTCCCCTCCTTAACTATGATTTCAACCCTTATTACCCATATTATTAACCCCCTGGCCTTTATCGTCCCAGTACTTTTAGCCGTCGCTTTCCTCACGCTCCTAGAACGAAAAGTACTCGGCTACATGCAACTGCGAAAGGGACCAAATATTGTAGGACCCTACGGACTCCTGCAGCCTATCGCAGACGGTGTTAAACTATTTATTAAAGAACCAGTCCGCCCATCCACCTCCTCCCCTGTCCTCTTTCTTCTCACCCCCATACTAGCCCTCACCCTCGCTATAACCCTCTGAGCCCCCATACCCATGCCCTACCCCATCGTAGACCTTAATCTAGGCATTCTATTTATTCTCGCACTTTCAAGCCTCGCAGTCTACTCTATCCTTGGGTCAGGGTGGGCTTCCAACTCGAAATACGCCCTTATCGGCGCACTCCGAGCTGTCGCCCAAACAATCTCATATGAAGTCAGCCTGGGGCTTATCCTTTTAAGCACCATTATTTTCACAGGCGGTTTTACGTTACAAACCTTCAGCGTCGCCCAAGAAAGTGTATGGCTCATTTTACCCGCCTGGCCCCTAGCTGCTATGTGGTATATCTCTACCCTCGCGGAAACCAACCGGGCCCCCTTCGATCTCACTGAGGGGGAGTCAGAGCTAGTTTCCGGCTTTAACGTCGAATATGCAGGCGGCCCCTTTGCCCTTTTCTTCCTCGCGGAATACGCCAACATTCTCCTTATAAACACGCTTTCAGCAACCCTCTTTTTAGGAGCATCCCACATCCCCTCTTTCCCCGAATTAACTGCAATAAACCTGATAACAAAAGCAGCCTTACTCTCAATAGTCTTTTTATGAATTCGAGCATCCTACCCCCGCTTCCGATATGACCAATTAATACACTTAATCTGGAAAAATTTCTTACCTCTCACACTGGCCCTTGTCATCTGGCACCTCGCACTACCTATTGCATTTATAGGCCTCCCCCCACAACTATAGCCCCGGAGCTGTGCCTGAATTAAAGGACCACTTTGATAGAGTGAATCATGAGGGTTAAAATCCCTCCAACTCCTTAGAAAGAAGGGGTTCGAACCCTACCTCAAGAGATCAAAACTCTTAGTGCTTCCACTACACCACTTCCTAGTAAAGTCAGCTAATTAAGCTTTTGGGCCCATACCCCAAACATGTTGGTTAAAATCCTTCCTTTGCTAATGAACCCGTACATTTTAGCCACCTTAATATTTGGCCTAGGGCTAGGAACCACAATCACATTCATTAGCTCCCACTGACTCCTTGCCTGAATAGGCTTAGAAATCAATACTCTTGCTATTATTCCCCTCATAGCACAACACCACCACCCTCGTGCTGTAGAGGCCACTACCAAATATTTCCTGACCCAGGCCACAGCAGCCGCAATGCTTTTGTTCGCTAGTACGACTAATGCCTGATTAACAGGCCAATGGGACATTCAACAAATGACCCACCCCCTACCAATCACCATAATCACTATTGCCCTAGCCTTGAAAATCGGACTTGCCCCTCTCCACTCTTGACTCCCAGAAGTCCTTCAAGGACTAGATCTTACCACAGGCCTCATTCTCTCTACGTGACAAAAACTTGCCCCCTTTGCCCTCCTCCTCCAACTCCAACCTTTAAATACCACCCTCCTAGTCTTTCTCGGACTTCTCTCCACCCTTGTCGGGGGCTGAGGGGGCCTAAATCAAACCCAACTGCGAAAAATCCTAGCTTATTCATCAATTGCCCACCTAGGCTGAATAGTTATTATCCTTCAATTCTCCCCCTCCTTAACTTTTCTTGCCCTCCTCACCTATTTCATCATGACATTCTCAGCATTCCTCACTTTCAAACTGAACAACTCATTCACTGTTAACTCCTTAGCCACTTCCTGAGCAAAAACCCCCGCCCTGACCTCCCTCGCTCCCTTAGTCCTCCTGTCCCTAGGCGGCCTCCCCCCATTAACCGGCTTCATACCAAAATGACTAATTTTACAAGAACTAACCAAACAAGATCTCGCCCCTACAGCCACTTTTGCTGCACTCTCTGCCCTTCTCAGCCTTTACTTCTACCTCCGCCTCACCTATGCAATAACCCTGACCATCTCCCCAAATAATCTACCAGGTATGATCCCCTGACGCCTATCCTCAACACAACTCACACTTCCTCTGGCTGTAATAACCACAGCTACTCTCGCCCTCCTCCCTCTAACCCCCGCTATTCTGATACTTCTTACCCTTTAAGAGACTTAGGCTAACACTCAGACCAAGGGCCTTCAAAGCCCTCAGCGGGAGTGAAAATCTCCCAGTCCCTGTAAGACTTGCAGGATATTACCCCACATCTCCTGCATGCAAAGCAGGCACTTTAATTAAGCTAAAGCCTTACTAGACGGGCAGGCCTCGATCCTACAAACTCTTAGTTAACAGCTAAACGCTCAAACCAGCGAGCATCCGTCTACCTTTCCCCCGCCTAATCAAGACTAAAGGCGGGGGAAAGCCCCGGCAGGCAATTAGCCTGCGCCTTCAGATTTGCAATCTGATGTGTCCAACACCCCAGGGCTTGGTAAGAAGAGGACTTTAACCTCTGTCTATGGGACTACAATCCACCGCTTAAAGGCTCAGCCATCCTACCTGTGGCAATTACACGCTGATTTTTCTCAACCAACCATAAAGATATCGGCACCCTTTATTTAGTATTCGGTGCATGAGCCGGGATAGTGGGGACGGCCTTAAGCCTACTCATTCGAGCGGAACTAAGTCAACCTGGCGCTCTTCTTGGAGACGACCAAATTTACAATGTCATCGTCACAGCACATGCATTTGTAATAATTTTCTTTATAGTAATACCAATTATGATCGGGGGCTTCGGAAACTGGCTGATCCCTCTTATGATTGGGGCCCCCGATATGGCCTTCCCCCGAATGAATAATATGAGCTTTTGACTCTTACCCCCCTCTTTTCTTCTCCTTCTTGCCTCCTCAGGCGTCGAAGCAGGTGCTGGAACAGGATGAACTGTATACCCCCCTTTAGCCGGAAACTTAGCCCACGCAGGCGCCTCTGTTGATTTAACAATCTTTTCCCTTCACCTAGCCGGTATCTCCTCAATTCTAGGGGCCATTAATTTTATCACAACAATTATTAACATGAAACCGCCTGCAATTTCGCAATACCAAACCCCCCTGTTTGTATGGGCAGTCCTCATTACGGCAGTACTTCTTCTCCTATCGCTTCCAGTTCTTGCAGCCGGAATCACGATGCTTCTTACAGATCGAAACCTTAACACCACCTTCTTCGACCCGGCAGGAGGAGGGGACCCAATCCTGTATCAACATCTCTTCTGATTCTTCGGCCATCCTGAAGTTTACATTCTCATTCTTCCAGGGTTCGGTATAATTTCACACATTGTTGCTTATTACTCAGGTAAAAAAGAGCCCTTTGGCTATATGGGCATGGTTTGGGCAATGATGGCCATCGGCCTTTTAGGATTTATTGTATGAGCCCACCATATGTTTACAGTCGGAATAGACGTAGATACACGAGCATACTTTACCTCTGCCACAATAATTATCGCCATCCCAACAGGTGTCAAAGTCTTTAGCTGATTAGCCACTCTGCACGGAGGGTCTATCAAGTGGGAGACTCCACTCTTGTGAGCCCTCGGCTTTATTTTCCTATTCACAGTAGGAGGCCTCACCGGAATTGTCCTAGCTAATTCTTCCCTTGACATTGTGCTACATGACACATATTATGTAGTAGCTCACTTCCATTATGTCTTATCAATGGGGGCCGTCTTTGCTATTATGGGGGCTTTCGTCCACTGATTCCCCTTATTCTCAGGATATACCCTCCACGGCACTTGAACAAAAATCCACTTTGGAGTGATATTTGTAGGGGTGAATTTAACTTTCTTCCCGCAACACTTCTTAGGCCTTGCTGGGATGCCCCGTCGGTACTCAGACTATCCAGACGCTTATACCCTCTGAAACACTGTTTCATCAATTGGATCACTAATTTCACTTGTAGCCGTAATTATATTCCTATTCATTCTATGAGAAGCATTCGCCGCCAAACGTGAAGTTCTCTCGGTAGAGCTTACCACAACTAACGTTGAATGACTACATGGCTGCCCCCCTCCCTATCACACATTTGAAGAACCTGCCTTTGTTCAAGTCCGATCAACGAACTAACCCGAGAAAGGGAGGAGTCGAACCCCCGTAAGCTGGTTTCAAGCCAACCACATCACCGTTCTGTCACTTTCTTCATAAGACACTAGTAAAACAGACTATTACACTGCCTTGTCGAGGCAGAATTGTGGGTTAAACCCCCGCGTGTCTTGAATAATAATGGCACATCCCGCACAACTAGGATTCCAAGACGCAGCTTCACCTGTAATAGAAGAACTTCTCCACTTCCACGATCATGCCTTAATAATTGTATTTCTTATTAGCACACTAGTACTTTATATTATTGTCGCCATGGTCTCAACTAAGCTAACTAACAAATATATTTTAGACTCCCAAGAAATCGAAATTATCTGAACAGTCCTACCAGCAGTTATCCTCATCCTTATCGCTCTCCCCTCCCTTCGCATTCTTTACCTAATAGATGAGATTAACGACCCCCACCTTACAATTAAAGCCATAGGCCACCAATGATATTGAAGCTATGAGTACACAGACTACGAAGACTTAGGATTCGACTCATACATAATCCCCACACAAGACCTAGCCCCGGGCCAATTCCGCCTCCTAGAAACAGACCACCGAATAGTCATCCCCGTTGAATCCCCCATCCGAGTCCTTGTCTCTGCAGAAGATGTCCTCCACTCATGAGCCGTACCAGCCCTTGGAGTAAAAATGGACGCAGTCCCTGGCCGCTTAAATCAAACAGCTTTTATTGCCTCCCGACCTGGAGTATTCTATGGCCAATGCTCTGAAATCTGTGGCGCTAACCATAGCTTCATACCCATCGTAGTTGAAGCAGTTCCTTTAGAACACTTCGAGAATTGGTCCTCCTTAATACTTGAAGACGCCTCACTAAGAAGCTAAACAGGGCCATAGCGTTAGCCTTTTAAGCTAAAGACTGGTGACTCCCAACCACCCTTAGTGACATGCCTCAACTCAACCCCGCCCCTTGGTTTGCCATCCTAGTCTTCTCTTGACTAGTCTTCTTAACTATTCTCCCCCCAAAAGTCTCCGCCCATTCCTTCCCCAACGAACCCGCTCATCAAAGCACAGAAAAACCACAAACAGAATCCTGAACCTGACCATGACACTAAGCTTCTTTGACCAATTTATGAGCCCCACATTAATTGGAGTCCCTCTTATGGCGCTCGCCCTAAGCCTCCCTTGAATCCTCTATCCAGCCCCCACGGCCCGATGACTCAACAATCGACTCTTGACGCTACAAAACTGATTTATTAACCGATTTACCCAACAACTTCTCCTTCCACTAAATCTAGGTGGTCATAAGTGAGCCCTTATTCTCACCTCCCTGATACTGTTTCTCATCACTCTCAACATACTAGGACTCCTCCCCTACACCTTCACCCCTACAACACAGCTCTCATTAAACATAGGACTTGCCGTCCCTCTTTGACTTGCTACTGTAATTATCGGTATGCGCAACCAGCCGACAGTTGCCCTAGGCCACCTCCTGCCAGAAGGCACCCCCCCTCTTCTAATCCCTGTTCTTATTATCATTGAAACTATTAGTTTATTCATCCGCCCCTTAGCATTAGGAGTCCGACTCACTGCCAACCTCACAGCCGGTCACTTACTCATCCAACTCATTGCCACAGCCGCATTCGTCCTCCTGCCCTTAATGCCCACAGTGGCTATTCTTACAGCAGCCCTCTTATTCCTTCTGACCCTCCTAGAAGTCGCCGTAGCTATAATTCAAGCCTACGTATTTGTTCTCCTTTTAAGCCTCTACCTACAAGAAAACGTCTAATGGCCCACCAAGCGCACGCATACCACATAGTCGACCCCAGCCCATGACCTCTAACAGGAGCAGTTGCTGCTCTACTAATAACCTCCGGTCTCGCAATTTGATTCCACTTTAACTCAACAACCCTGATAGCCCTCGGAACCGCCCTTCTTCTTTTAACAATGTATCAATGATGACGAGACATTATCCGAGAAGGGACTTTTCAAGGACACCACACTCCGCCTGTCCAAAAAGGCCTCCGGTATGGCATAATTCTCTTCATTGCCTCAGAAGTCTTCTTCTTTTTAGGGTTTTTTTGAGCTTTCTATCATTCTAGCCTTGCACCTACACCTGAGCTAGGAGGCTGCTGACCCCCCACAGGCATTACTCCCCTCAATCCATTTGAAGTCCCCCTTCTAAACACAGCTGTCCTCCTCGCTTCTGGCGTAACAGTCACCTGAGCCCACCACAGCATCATAGAAGGCGGGCGAAAACAAGCAATCCAATCGCTCTTCTTAACCATCCTCCTTGGGTTTTACTTCACTTTCCTTCAAGCAATAGAATACTACGAAGCGCCCTTCACAATTGCAGACGGCGTATACGGTTCAACATTCTTCGTAGCAACCGGCTTCCACGGGCTCCACGTGATTATTGGCTCCACATTCCTAGCCGTATGCCTACTCCGACAAGTTCAATACCACTTCACATCAGAACACCACTTCGGATTTGAAGCAGCCGCCTGATACTGACATTTCGTAGATGTCGTCTGACTCTTCCTCTACATTTCTATTTACTGATGAGGCTCATAATTATCTTTCTAGTATAATATTAGTATAAGTGACTTCCAATCACCCGGCCTTGGTTAAAATCCAAGGAAAGATAATGAACTTAGTTACTACCGTTATCACTATTGCAGTTGCTCTTTCTACTGTCTTGGCCTTAGTCTCATTCTGACTCCCCCAGATAACCCCCGACCACGAGAAACTCTCCCCCTACGAATGCGGCTTTGACCCGCTAGGCTCCGCCCGACTACCTTTCTCCCTACGTTTCTTCTTAGTTGCCATCCTTTTTCTACTTTTTGACCTAGAGATTGCACTCCTCCTTCCTCTCCCTTGAGGAGACCAGCTCTCATCCCCCCTGCTTACTTTCTTCTGGGCCTCCCTTGTCCTAACCCTCCTCACTCTCGGCCTAATTTACGAATGACTTCAAGGGGGCCTTGAATGAGCTGAATAGGTAATTAGTTTAAATAAAACATTTGATTTCGGCTCAAAAACTTGTGGTTAAAGTCCATAATAACCTAATGACCCCTGTTCACTTTACCTTCTCATCAGCCTTCATACTCGGCCTCACCGGCCTTGCATTCCATCGCACCCACCTCCTCTCAGCCTTATTATGTCTTGAGGGCATAATACTATCTCTTTTCATTGCCCTGTCCCTATGAACCCTACAACTAAACTCTACTAACTTTTCAGCTGCCCCCATACTCTTACTAGCCTTTTCAGCCTGCGAGGCCAGCGCAGGGCTTGCCCTCTTAGTCGCTACCGCCCGAACACATGGAACCGACCGCTTACAAAGCCTAAACCTCTTACAATGCTAAAAGTCCTCCTACCAACCTTAATGCTAATGCCAATAACCTGACTAACCCCCGCTAAATGACTATGGCCCTCGGCCCTACTTCATAGCTTATTAATTGCCACCATTAGCCTAACCTGACTAAAAAACCTATCCGAGACAGGGTGATCTTTCCTTAGCCCCTACCTGGCAACAGATCCCCTCTCAACCCCTTTACTAGTCCTTACATGCTGGCTTCTTCCCCTAATAATCCTCGCCAGCCAAAATCACATAACTCACGAACCAGTCAACCGTCAACGGACCTACATCATACTCCTTACATCTCTACAGTTCTTCTTAATCTTAGCCTTCGGAGCCACTGAAGTTATCATGTTTTATGTCATATTTGAAGCTACTCTTATTCCCACCTTAATCCTCATCACTCGCTGAGGCAACCAGGCAGAACGACTAAATGCAGGGACTTACTTCCTATTCTACACTCTAGCAGGCTCACTGCCCCTTCTTGTTGCCCTCCTCCTCCTCCAAAATACCACAGGCACCCTTTCTCTACTTGCCCTCCAATACTCTAACCCCCTCTTACTCACAACCTACGCGGACAAACTTTGATGGGCCGGCTGCTTAATCGCCTTTCTAGTTAAAATACCTTTGTACGGAGCCCATCTCTGGCTTCCCAAAGCTCATGTAGAAGCCCCTGTAGCAGGTTCTATAATTCTTGCTGCTGTCCTACTTAAACTAGGAGGCTACGGTATAATACGAATGCTCGTAGTATTAGAGCCATTAACTAAACAACTAAGCTACCCATTCATTATCCTAGCCCTCTGAGGCGTAATTATAACAGGCTCGATTTGCCTACGCCAAACAGACCTCAAGTCCCTAATTGCCTATTCATCAGTTAGCCACATAGGTCTTGTTGTAGGGGGCATCCTGGTACAGACACCCTGAGGCCTCACTGGGGCACTAATTCTAATAATTGCCCACGGCCTAACATCCTCCGCCCTATTCTGCCTAGCCAACACCAACTATGAACGCACACACAGCCGAACAATAGTTTTAGCCCGCGGACTGCAGATTGCTCTCCCCCTAATAACCGCCTGATGATTCATTGCCAGTCTCGCTAATCTAGCCCTCCCCCCACTACCCAACCTTATGGGAGAACTCTTAATTATCACCTCTCTATTCAACTGGTCCTGATGAACACTGGCCCTTACCGGAGCCGGAACCCTAATTACCGCTGGCTATTCACTTTACATGTTTTTGATAACTCAACGTGGCCCCCTTCCAGTACACATCCTCGCTCTTGAGCCCTCTCACTCCCGAGAACACTTACTGATTGCCCTCCACTTAATTCCTCTAGCCCTACTTATTCTGAAACCAGAACTAATCTGAGGGTGGGCTGCCTGTAGATATAGTTTAACAAAAACGCTAGATTGTGATTCTAGAGACAGAGGTTAGACCCCTCTTATCCACCGAGAGAGGCTCGCTAGCAACGAAGACTGCTAATCTTCGCCACCTTGGTTGAACCCCTAGGCTCACTCGCATCGCTTCTAAAGGATAACAGCTCATCCGTTGGTCTTAGGAACCAAAAACTCTTGGTGCAAATCCAAGTAGCAGCTATGCACGCTACTTCCCTAATAATGACTTCAAGCCTCCTAGTTATTTTCACTCTTCTGATCTACCCCATTCTAACGACTTTCACCCCCCACCCAAAGCAAGACGGCTGGGCCCTTACCCACGTAAAAACAGCAGTAAAACTAGCCTTCTTTATGAGCACCCTCCCTTTGCTTCTATTCCTCAATGAGGGTGCAGAAACAATTATCACCAACTGAAACTGAATAAATACCGCTACCTTTGATGTAAACATCAGCTTCAAGTTTGACCACTACTCCATTATCTTTACCCCCGTCGCTCTCTACGTCACATGGTCCATCTTAGAGTTCGCATCCTGGTACATGCATGCCGACCCCAATATAAACCGATTTTTTAAATACCTCTTAACTTTCCTTATCGCCATAATTATCCTAGTAACAGCCAATAATATATTCCAACTATTTATCGGCTGAGAAGGTGTTGGTATCATATCCTTTCTTTTAATTGGCTGATGATACGGACGAACAGACGCTAATACAGCTGCTCTCCAGGCAGTTCTTTATAACCGAGTTGGGGATATCGGCCTAATTTTTGCCATAGCATGAATAGCAATAAACCTAAATTCATGGGAAATACAACAAATATACTCCGCTGCCAAAGACACAGACTTAACTTTCCCACTAATTGGCCTTATCGTTGCTGCCACTGGTAAATCAGCCCAATTTGGCCTCCACCCCTGGCTGCCCTCTGCCATAGAGGGCCCTACACCGGTCTCTGCCCTACTGCACTCAAGCACTATGGTTGTTGCGGGCATTTTCTTGCTAATTCGAATGAGCCCTCTAATGGAACACAACCAAACAGCACTCACCACCTGCCTCTGCTTAGGAGCACTCACTACCCTGTTTACAGCCACCTGCGCACTTACCCAGAACGACATCAAAAAAATTGTTGCTTTCTCTACATCCAGCCAACTAGGCCTCATGATAGTAACCATTGGACTTAACCAACCACAACTCGCTTTCCTCCATATCTGCACCCACGCCTTTTTCAAGGCTATACTATTCCTCTGCTCTGGCTCCATCATCCACAGCCTCAATGATGAACAGGACATCCGAAAGATAGGGGGCCTACATCACCTCACCCCCTTCACATCTTCCTGCCTGACTGTTGGCAGCCTCGCCCTCACAGGCACCCCCTTCCTGGCGGGCTTTTTCTCCAAAGACGCCATCATTGAAGCACTCAACACATCTCACCTAAACGCCTGGGCCCTCACCCTCACCCTTCTAGCCACTTCTTTTACTGCTATTTATAGCCTCCGAGTTGTCTTCTTCGTCTCCATAGGCCACCCACGATTTAACTCCATCTCCCCTATCAACGAAAACAACCCAGCAGTAATTAACCCAATCAAACGACTGGCCTGAGGGAGCATCATTGCCGGATTAGTAATTACCTCCAACATTACCCCACTAAAAACACCGATTATATCTATACCTCTCCTCCTCAAGCTTGCCGCCCTAACCGTCACAATTCTAGGACTACTCCTGGCATTAGAACTTGCATCTCTTACAAACAAACAATTTAAACCAACCCCCATGCTCACACCCCACCATTTCTCAAATATGCTAGGCTTTTTCCCCACGATCATCCATCGTTTAATGCCCAAAATCAACTTAACTCTCGGCCAAACAATTGCTAGCCAGATAGTTGACCAAACCTGGTTAGAGAAGACGGGCCCCAAAGCCATGGCCTCTCTCAACACCCCTCTTATTACAACGACAAGTAACCTCCAACGAGGAATGATTAAAACCTACCTCACTCTCTTCCTACTAACCCTAGCACTTGCCGTCCTCATTCTTACCCTCTAAACTGCCCGAAGGGCCCCCCGACTTAGCCCCCGAGTTAACTCCAACACAACAAACAGCGTAAGCAAAAGAACTCACGCCCCAATAACCAACATACCTCCCCCTAAAGAGTATATCAAGGCCACCCCTCCAATATCCCCCCGTGACACTGAAAACTCTCCAAGTTCATCTGCCGATAACCAAGAAAACTCATACCACCCCCCTCAAAACATCCCAGATACCAAGACCACAATTGCTGTATACACAAGCATTAACACTACAACAGGCCGGCTCCCTCAGCTCTCCGGATATGGCTCAGCGGCAAGCGCCGCAGAATAAGCAAATACCACCAACATCCCCCCTAGATAAATTAAGAATAGAACTAAAGACAAAAAAGAACCCCCATGTCCAACTAACACCCCACACCCTAACCCAGCCACTACAACCAACCCTAAAGCTGCAAAATACGGAGACGGATTAGAAGCAACAGCCACTAAACCCAGCACTAAGCCAAATAAAAACAAAAACATAATATAAGTCATAATTCCTGCCAGGGTTCTAACCAGGACTAATGGCTTGAAAAACCACCGTTGTAATTCAACTACAAGAACTTTAATGGCAAGCCTACGTAAAACCCACCCACTATTAAAAATTGCAAACGACGCACTAGTCGACCTCCCCACCCCTTCAAACATTTCTGCCTGATGAAATTTTGGCTCCCTCCTCGGACTCTGCCTAATCATTCAAATTCTCACTGGACTATTCCTCGCAATACATTACACTTCCGATATTGCCACCGCATTCTCATCAGTTGCACATATTTGCCGAGATGTAAATTACGGCTGACTCATTCGCAACTTACATGCTAACGGAGCATCTTTCTTCTTTATTTGTATTTATATGCACATTGGCCGAGGCCTCTACTACGGCTCCTACCTCTATAAAGAAACCTGAAATATCGGAGTTGTCCTCTTACTTTTAGTTATAGCAACCGCTTTCGTGGGCTACGTCCTCCCTTGAGGACAAATATCTTTCTGAGGCGCTACTGTCATTACCAACCTTTTCTCCGCTATCCCTTATGTCGGCGACGCCCTCGTACAATGAATCTGAGGCGGGTTCTCAGTCGATAACGCCACATTAACACGATTCTTTGCCTTCCACTTCCTCCTGCCCTTCATCGTTACAGCAGTCACCCTCATCCACTTACTATTTCTCCACGAAACAGGCTCCAACAACCCCTTGGGGCTAAGCTCAAACACAGACAAAATTTCTTTCCACCCCTACTTCTCTTACAAAGACCTTCTAGGCTTCACAATCATACTTATTGCCCTTACAGCCCTGGCACTCTTCTCCCCAAACCTTCTAGGAGACCCCGACAATTTTACCCCCGCCAACCCCCTAGTCACCCCGCCCCACATTAAACCTGAGTGATACTTTCTCTTCGCCTACGCTATTCTTCGCTCAATCCCAAACAAGCTAGGGGGAGTCCTTGCCCTATTTGCCTCCATCCTAATCCTAATGGTAGTCCCTCTCCTCCACACCTCTAAGCAACGAGGACTAACATTCCGCCCTCTCACCCAGTTCCTATTTTGAACCTTAATTGCCAACATCATCATCCTCACATGAATTGGAGGAATGCCCGTAGAACACCCCTTTGTGATTATCGGCCAAATCGCCTCCGTCCTCTATTTCTCACTATTCCTGATCTTCATCCCCCTCACAGGATGGCTAGAAAACAAAGCCCTTGAATGGTCCTGCATTAGTAGCTCAGCTTCAGAGCGCCGGTCTTGTAAACCGGATGCCAGGGGTTAAAGTCCCCTCTACTGCTCAAAGAGAAGGGATTCTAACCCCTACCACTAACTCCCAAAGCTAGTATTCTCAATTAAACTACTCTTTGATGGTGGGTATATACATATATGTATTATCACCATATATATATATATAACATTAATCAATATTATCTTGCGAGCAATAAATTATATATGGAATAAAATGATCCAGAACATCACAAGAAAACATGAAATTTGAATGTATAAAAGACATAACACTAACTAGGGCATCCTGACTAAAAAATTAAGCCCTAACACTTCAAATAATTTAAACAGATATACTTTGACTCAACATTCCTTCAAGGCAAATACTTAATGTAGTAAGAACCGACCATCAGTTGATTTCTTAATGCATACTCTTATTGATGGTGAGGGACAATTATTCGTGGGGGTCACACTTAGTGAATTATTCCTGGCATTTGGTTCCTATTTCAGGGCCATGAATTGACTAATTCCTCACACTTTCATCGACGCTTGCATAAGTTAATGGTGGAACCCATATGGCGCGATTACCCACCATGCCGGGCGTTCTTTCCAGCGGGTCACTGGTTCTCTTTTTTATTTTCCTTTCATTTGACATCTCAGAGTGCACACGGTAATAGTGAAACAAGGTTGAACATTTACCTTGGCTTCAATAAATACCGTTAGTGATGAAGGATATGGATTGAAAGAAAATACATAACTGATCTCAAGGACATAATACTCTAGTATTCGCTCGAAAGATCCCTGTAAGTGCCCCGGGGTTTCTACGCGTAAAACCCCCCTACCCCCCTAAACTACTAGGATGACTAACGTTCCTGAAAACCCCCCGTAAACAGGAAACCCCCGAGTAGTATATTTTTTACCTAAAAGTGTGTTTATTTACATTATTTAAATAATGCACTT